GATGAGACAATAGAAGAAAGCACTACTTCCAAGAAGTCTAGCAAGAAGTTCCTTGCCTTACTAAGCTTTCAGTAAAGTAATCCCTTGTTACCGCTCCGTGGGGGAGTGATTGAAGCGATTGGGACAAGAGAGAGCAGAGTTATTTTGCCTGCTAACTCTTAGCAATACGGATCTGTAAAATTTCGCTTGCATAGATTAGGGAAGTCTGGTTTGCGAGCTTGCCTCTCTCTGCTTTTGCCTCTCTGCGCTTTGTAGGCTTTAGAGAACAAGTCCCTCTTGCGCCGGTATTCGCTGCCATCAAATCATAGTAAGTCGGCTATCTCACTGTGAAAGGCAACTCCTAGCTCTAAGAACCTCTTGAAGAGCAGAAAGCTAGAATTCAAGTGAAGGGGGCTTCAATAGCTTTGGCTGTGAAAACTCTTGGTCTTGGAGCATCAGTGTCATCAGTTCACCGGCAGGACAAATAACTACTAGGTTTGTGCAAGAAAATCTTCTTGCGTGACGGGAAAGAGAGCTGGTGTCATTGGGGAAGCCTTCGTTTAAGTTGCGGGTTTGATTCGTTCCTTGTGAGCGTTAGTGAGTGGGGAATTGTAAGCTTTGAGCTTCAACAGGTTATACTTTTACATTAGCTTAGCAAACAAAGGGCGACCAGAAAAAAAGGCTTTCCTTCCTTTTTTCCCTTTGACATATATCCCAAGTACTTCTAAATAGAACTAGTGCCAAAGGTCAGTCAATTACTTTATAAAAGAGATGCTATTGCGCCTCCTGCGTTGCCATCTTCACGAACGAGACTGAACCATTTTACATTGTCCGAGCCGGAGGAGAGTCAAGCTCTACCCGAAACAGAACCCAGGCGGTTAAGCGGCATAGCGAGCTTCGGTCATGCGGTTTTTTGTTCATGTTCCCGTATCCTCGGGCGAAAGTCCCCCGGTGGGTAGAAATTCTCGGGATCTTTCTTCTCCTGACTGGACCATCCGATCAGTGCACCTATTTGATTTGAAAAGGGTGTTTTATTTTAGGGCACCTAAGGCAGCGGTTTTGCACATGCCTACCTATATTAAAGTCAAAAGTACATGCCACCACCAACCGCACTTAGGTTCTAAATCTAAGGTGACGTTGACCAAATAAAGTTCTTCGTCGTCTGACACCGCCAACCGGGAAGTAGAGGGAATCTAAGGCAGTTCACTCACTCGCTTAGCGCTTGTACTAAGGCATCTTTCCTAAGGTAGCTTGTTTCTTTCCTACAAGTTGAACTAGTTCCTGTTTATTCAATATATTATATATATATTAATATATTACCAATATAGCTAGAAATATAAAAAAAATATCGTTTAGCGTTTCTTCATTCAACAGAATAGAAGACCAATTTCCTTGCAAATATGAAAAACTACCTGGGCATAGCTATGATTCCCATAAGGATCATACTTTCTTGGTGGGTTATACCCCTCACTCCTCTCCGAGGGGACTTCCTTCTTTACTTTTCCTCTTCATCTTACGAGTCAGAACCCCTGTGCACATAAAAATTTCTTTTCCTAAGGATGATGGCAATATCAAGGAGAATTATAAGTAGTAAGTGGAGTGAATAATGCGCGATAGCTGTTATTTAAGCAAGGCAGTTTATCGAAACGGAATTGCGTGGCTCTACAAACAAATTAGAGTTTTTCTTTGAATGCGTTCCGCTCCCTTTGGAAGCCTTTATCATAAGGAAGTTTACTCCGCGAACTATAGAAATTCTAGCCCCTTACGTGTGTAGGGGGCCGGCAGGCCGGGTGCACTACTGGGATAGTTTACTCACTCGACTGAAAGGAAAAAGCTTCCTTCGCTCCTACTGGTACTATTTCTGTGCCTTAGCTCGTAGTTGTGTTAGCTGTAGTGCTGTCATAGACTGGAACAGAGCTGCCGCACCTCCTACATCTTTGTGTGGTACACGAGTCTAGCTGACCCTGAAAGGGCATTTATTGATGTTGCTCAAATTAAAGTTTTGCTTCTCCATACAAAGCGGACGGGTTTCATGCAAGTTGCACGATTGAAATGGGCGGCTAGGAAGGAAAAAGTAATGTAGGCCAAAAATCCCGAGAAAGATAGATAACAGGAGGAATGCTTACCGATTAGTAGATTAGAAGCATAGTCCTTAGCTTTTAGAAGCTAGGCAAGTCAACTGATTGACCTAACCCTTCTCTTCTTCCCTCCGATTTCGATCTCCTCTCTTCGTCTTCTTGATAGAAAGAGTCATTACTATAACTGAAATACATTGATGATGGTGACTCCGCATTTAAGAAAGCAGCTTACGGAAGAGAGAATCGTCCGCTTTCGGTTAGTGGCGGCTGATTACCAGTGTGACCCCTCTATCTCTGAGGTGCGGTTAGGTGGATCGGGTCGGCTTGGCCTCTGTAACGAATCTAGCCACTTCTCTCAGCCTCTTCTTCTAGGACGCTCCGCGAGGGTTACCCTTACATGTCATCTTCCCCCTCAATCGGGAGCAGTCGTAACGCCGTAAGAGTATGCGTTCTTTCTTTATTCATACATTTCTTTCTAGATGCTTTGAATAGTAAGGAAGTCAGTCAACTGGAAGTAGCTTGATATAATTGTAGTCTTCGCTTGTTAAGCATATAGCTAGTCTTCTTTCTGAGCGAATGCTTACCTCAGGGCATCTCGTATAAGTCCTATGGTGATAAAGCTATTCGTGTGAAAGAAAGAAGTGCATGGATGAAATTTCCATGAGGAAGAATCCACGGGGTGGCATTAAGTAGTATGTCAATTGAAGGGCTTTCTTCAGAAAGGCAGTTTTCACTGTTAATCTTATCTTTGGAAGACCCCAATACCTGTAGAAAAAGGCCCTCTCGGAAAGACCAGACCCTGAACGCAAGGGAAGTGGTTGTTCCTTTCGGAGGTAGAAATCATGCACTCTTGATGACAAGAAGTAGACAAAAAACAGTTATAAGGGTAGAAGAAGTGTGGCACCGAAGGAGCCGGAGGATGCATACCATTTCAGATTCAGTAAAAACACTAAAAAGTAGGGCACTAAAGGAACACAAAAAATGTGAGTTTCAAGAGCCGAATTAACCATTTCGGATGCAAATGACCGATCAAACAGGTGACACATGACCTCAAACATGAGGCATAGGGGCCACCTATCCGTTGCCGACTTTAAGTCAAAACAATGGCAACACGTTTGACCAATCGGGCAAGGGTGCCTCTTAAACGTACCATCGGTCGGTAATTTACGTAAGACAGCCATTAGCCAGTCATGTACTGGTTTAAGTAAGCGCTGGTTTACAAAATTTCCATGGACTGTGTTTTGGTTGATACCGTCTTCCATCCAAGTTGGCTCCCAAGGGATCCCTTGATTAAGGGGAATATATTGGTGCCAAGGCGCGTAGCGTCGAAACAGTTCTTTAAGGGAACACACCCGTGAATATGTTCGACCTACGTCGATAACTGGTTGGTAAAAATTAAAAAATGTACTCTTATCAAGCTTCTTAGCCTGTAACACTATTCGATACAGTGATAAAAAGGAGAAGTACATCCTAACAATTTCATCAGCCTTAATCGTCTCCACGTCTAATCGCCTTTCTTCGATGAAAGGGTTGAATTATACCGGAGAAGCCCACGACGAGTGAGGGATACAGGGACTGGTAAAAGAGAGGCTTTCTGATAATCACTACCATAGGCGATCATCAGGGATGATGAACACTGCTTAAGATAGAGCGCAGTGGTCAAGAATCATCCACCTTTCCTTTCCTAACCATCCGGACAACCTCACAAGCAAACAGGTGTCTGGCAATACACCGTTCCTTAGCGAGACCATCGAAGAGGCTGAGTTGTATATAAGGATACCCATTATATTCCGAGAGCTTTCTAAAAATCTCTGCCGCCGGATGGGTGACCAATCTAATCAATACATCAGTCCATTCCCTAATGATAAAGTACACTTCTGAAATACAACTTAGCTCTCGTCCTGAATCAAGCCAGGTCTTTGCTATCTTGTCTTGAATTGCATCTGTCTCAGAAATTTGATTCATTTATAAGTTTTTCCAGGATAAAGTCCACCTCCCCCTATCTACTACTTTTCTTTTGGGAGGCGAAAGGCGAAGCTTTACGAATTCTCAATACATGGAGAAATAGGAAAAAGAAAGAGAGTTGTTTCGCTTGTGTAACGAGTCCTAACTGCTAGCAGTCGACTCGTGCCTAAAGCATGAAATATCACATTTTCATTCTGCTTTTTCAGTAAGCGAATGGTCTCCGGGAGAGAGGAAAGCGGAACTTTAGATGGCAGTGGGTTTGGGTGAGGCAGCAAAGTCATCGTAGTAGTTGCTAGCCCCGTGAAGTTTCGAAAGGACTTTATTTCTTTGGTTATAGAATTAATTGATTGAGCCGATGTGACTAGGGCCAGGACGATCGGATGGCCATTCCGAAGTGATCTATTATATTAATATATAATATATGGATCTTGCCGGATAAGAATAGATCCCGAATAACTGATCTTGCATAACAACCAATTCGCCCCTTTCCCTATCCATTGGTCAAGCCGCTTCGTCCCTCCTCATACTCGTAAGTTTCGACGCAATGAGGATTTCTCTCGTTCGGAAGGGCCCCCGCTGCTTTTTAGGTCGTATGGTAGGTTGAATCTTATTAAAGCTGTTTGTCCTTCTGTTTCTTTGTCTGTCTCTGCCTCGCTCAACCATATGGGGAGGTTCTGAAAGAAAGGTGTCATCATCGAAACGAAGTGCAATTTACCAGGAATTCCGCAATCATGTTTTCACTAGGCTGGCTCTCTTCTCCTTTTTCAAGGAAATCCATCTTCCTGCGCTTTTGAATACAAAACTGGTACACATTGGATGTACAGGCTGCCATTCAAGGGTCAATGCTCGGCTTCCGCTCCAACAACTTCACGGTCAACTTCCTGCGGTTGGGACTTTTCGCTTCCTTTGAGTCGGCTTGTCCGTTCTGTAGAGGTTTGTTTTCCCAAGGCGAGCTTTACTTTACGACGAGAGCGGCAC